TTGAACCGATGACTTACGCCTTACCATGGCGTTACTCTACCACTGAGTTAAAAGGGCCCTTTGATTCAATTCCTGAATGAGTTTACTAGATATACTTAGATATAAGTATATCCAGTAAACTCATAATGACTAGTGGCTCATTCAGGAACGAGAATTTTGATTAACCTAGCGAGTATAGGTAATAGGGTAAAATTTTTTTTATGGATATTGGATTTAATAAAAAAAAATATTAATGCAATGAATTCTTTCAAGACCGACCCTAATTGATTGAATTAACCCTCACAAAATTCATTTGATTGATATGATATATGTACCTACCCGTTCGATATAGATCCAAGATATTTCAATTGAATCGAATCATGTGATGAAGAGATTCGGCTTGTCCCCTGAACCAAATTTTTAGAGAAAAAACAATTTTCGGTAATTTGTTGATCTGTTGATCCCTCTTCCCGGATTTCTAGATTTATCGTTTGATAATCTCCTGGCTTAGTGTGAGATAGAGATACGCCTATCTCATCTTAACAATGAGTGAATCAATGAATGAGAGTGGAAAAAATGGGGTTAAACCCCATTTTCTTTCTGGCAGACCAATCACTCCCTAAATCCGAATGAATTTTACACTTTATATTACTTCTATTTCTATTTCTATTTATTTTCGCGTTTCTTTTTTTGAATCTGAGTTCAATTTAGTAATTTGAATTTGACTATTCTATTATTTCTATTATTAATTTTCGAATATTATTATTATATTTCATAATATTGATTTAATATTCATTTCTCTATTCTATAGAAATACAAAGACGAAGAAAAAAATTCTATGAAATCATAAAAGACGGAAAGATCCTTCGGCTCTAGTCATTCCATTCCATTATATTGACAATTTCAAAAAACTATTCATACTATGAGCATAGTATGATGGCAGTCGGGCAAGTATGCCCCCATCGTCTAGTGGTTCAGGACATCTCTCTTTCAAGGAGGCGGCGGGGATTCGACTTCCCCTGGGGGTAGGGTAGTACGAAAGGAAGTTGATCATGAATTATCAATAAGTCCAAAATTGATTCTTCCTGGGTCGATGCCCGAGCGGTTAATGGGGACGGACTGTAAATTCGTTGGCAATATGTCTACGCTGGTTCAAATCCAGCTCGGCCCAATAATTCGCTGATCCGCCATGAAATGATATAACCTATAACCCATGCGTTTTCCAGAAATCCCGGATACGGAAGAATAAAAAAGTAGAATTTTCTGATAGATCCCTATCCCTACCACTATTTATCTGATCTTGCTAACGATCTAGATTCATATCAGGATCTGTAAGTATAAAGTCAAAATGAAAAGAGTAAAAGTAAAGAAAAAAGCCTTTTTTTATTGAAAGATTGATTATCAATCGATTTGGCAATAACGAAATATTAGTAATCCGTGCCGATCTCGCTAAAGTGCATATCTATTTTGATATCCATATATCACTCGCGTCTCCGTTACAACACAGAGATTCTAATAAAAAATCTAAATAGAAATGCTTTGAATGAAATCATAAGAATATGTATTCTGTACATTTTATTTCCCTGGGATTGTAGTTCAATTGGTCAGAGCACCGCCCTGTCAAGGCGGAAGCTGCGGGTTCGAGCCCCGTCAGTCCCGACGGATCAAAATCCAATAAAAAAAAAAAAAATAAATCAATTCATCTCTCCCTTTTCTGTGAAAAGGGGGGGGGCAAATGGCAGAATTTCATTTCCAAGGGGGATACTTCTTAGTTTTTTTAGTTTCGCATCAAACAACTATGGGAATCCCCATTACTTCAACCAGTACCAATTGATGGGAGAGAGACGTATGTGAATTGGTACAATTATGGGTAGCATCATATTAAGGATTCCAAGAGTCTGGGTCTGGCTTTTTCGATTGATCCCGATCTATATATCTAATAGAATAGAGTAACATATGTTTTCCGGGGGCACATACACAAATGGAATTTTGCACGATACAAAAGAAATTTAACATAGTTACTTTGATAGAATACTTTTATTTCTATTTAATTATTTATATATTTAAGATGAAAATTTCTTTTCCGGTTCCAATTTTGTGGAAACTAATTTGAAACAATCGATCTCATTCAAATTGCACGCCGAACTTTTGATATAGGCGTCCTGTTATTATTAATCTAATGCAAGGGAAGAGGATATTAATAAAATAAAGATTAAAGAAGGATCCCACCTTCCCTTCCTTAGAGAGGGACTGAATCATTTTTTTTTTTAAGGGGACTGCCGAAGAAAGAACAAATTCTAAATAAAATAGTGAATTTGATGGAATATTAGATCTTATTTTTTTTTATACCCAGACTCGTCTTTATCACACTTCTTTGTTTTCCAAAAAAAATAAGATCATTAAAAAAAGGAGTTTAGAACCTAACTCCTTCCTTTTTTTCTATTTTGCTTCTATTGTTTGTTGGGGGTTGTTTGTAACCAATGGGAGTGGAAAGTCGGTCAGATGGGACTTCATCAGATGATTGTACAAGGAAATAATTAGGTTATAGAAACGAAAGAATAGAAAAGACTGATAAAAAAAGGAAAGTAATTTTTGATTGGATCAGGAATCACATTTTGAATTCGGTGTGTATAAAAGATCTTCTTATGTTATACTATTCAATTCTGGACGATGAGTCGATTGGGTAGCTCTGATATTGTTATTCATGATATCGATATGTATCTCGTTGAATTTACAGACGAAAGACTTATCAGCTCTATGGGATTAAATCCCGAGTTATTCCCAAGTAAAAAAAAAAAAATGAAAGGATGAAATTATGGAAGTAAATATTCTCGCATTTATTGCTACTGCGCTGTTCATTCTAGTTCCTACTGCTTTTTTACTTATAATATACGTAAAAACAGTCAGTCAAAGTGATTAATTTGAATGAAACTTGACTTCTTATCAATGATTGAAAAAAGAAAAAAAAAGATTCCAATTGCGCATCTTAAATGAAATGAGCGGACTATAATCAGCAGTATTCTATGAGATCCGATAGTATGGTAAAAAGAAATATATATTTCTTTTTACCATACTATCTATTATTGATATTCTAGAAAGTTGTACTGTATAAATATACAAGTTTAATATAAATCAATCTACAACCTAGAATATGTATCCTCATATTCATATATGTAGATATCAATTACATATATGTAATGTACATAGTATCCCAATTCTATTTCTTTGCTTCATCTATTTGATTTGTGTTGATTTCAATCAATCTGAAATAAGCGAAAGGAAACTCGGATTCTAATTCTTAGATTTTTGATTATTTTCAATATGAATCCCGGCATCTACCGAAAGAATCAAATCAATGGAGGGAAAAATAGTATGAACATATATTAATAAAAGAAAATCAAGTAATCTTTTTTTTTTAGCATTCGGAGGAAGTAATTGATTGAGCAGTTGACAGACGATCCAAGGAGTTCTATAGGAACTTCTTCAGATTTCGAAAAGGAGTAGTCAACCCCACCGATTTTTAACCTTTGAGCCACGATCTGAAATGAGTCAATAAAGCATAGTAGAAAAAAAAAAATTTGTAAAACGAAAATAATCAAAAAAATGGGTAAGTGCGCAATATGTGACTTGCCCGAGACAAGATCTTATTATGTGTAGTATTTCCTTGGACAACAACTATGGCTATGTTGTTTACCATAGAAAAGTGTATCCACTTAATAACATAAAGAAACTACTTTCTTTTCTCTTTGAACAGCAAAGAGAAAAACAAATAAAAAGTAAAAAAGGGATCCGTTCTTCCTCATTGTCCATAGTTATATAGAACTATGGTAAGAGCCGGTTCATTGAAATAGAAAATTTAGGAAAAATTCGGTTGTAATAACTTTCCTATCATTTTTATCCCCTTTACTTATGAAATACGAACATGGGAATTATTGAAATATTTGTTTGATTGAAAGGGTATTATTCATATATATATTATTCATAGAATACAAATACATTTCTGAATACAAATACATTACTCCACTAGAATTTCGAAATGAAGATATTTTTATTTATAAATTGAAAAAAACAAAAATAAATAGTTAAAAAAAGGGGCTTTGAAGAACGATTTATAAAACAATTGATACAGTTTGCTTCCTCAATTCCATTAGTAGTACCTCTAGAGTCCACTTCTTCCCCATACCACGAGTGAAAGGGAAAATGTAAAAACTACCATTAAAGCAGCCCAAGCGAGACTTACTATATCCATGTGAATTATGTCTCCTATCTCTATGAATATGAAGTAATTATTCTATTATTATTCACTAATAATAGTGGAATTACTGGTGCAGAGTCAAAAAGGGGGTCTGACCAAACACCATTGATTAAACACTCCAATAAACCCGCTTATAACAAGTTCTTATATTATTTTTATTTTAGTAGAATCGGGAAACATTAAGCACAAAGAAAATACGCAGTGACAACTTTATAAATATCAAGGGAATGAATGTTACTAACATGTAGGAATAATAAAACCTATTCTTTCTTTTCTTGCCCTTCATTAAGCATTAATTAAGTAAAAATAAAAAAAAAGGCATAAAAATATCGAATCAAGATAGATCACTATCTATCACATACCTCTATTTACCATTTCATTTGATCTAATCTTTACGGTCTCTCGATTGCCTTTATGAAACAATCGGGCGACAGCCTATTCCATTCTTTTATGGGGGTTAAAGACTTTCTTTGTCTTTCTATTTATATTTATTATATTCAATAGAAAATTATATGAAATATAATTTTCTATTGAATATAATAAAATAAATAAGTAAAAGCCAGTTATCCATCCAATCTAATATTGATTGAATGCCTGAGCCTTCAACAAAGACTCCCACGAGTCTATATACAAAGTATCTTCCGCCCTTTCCACAATTATGAATTTAATTAGATTCCCCGTCTCTCTATCCAATCTAATTCAAGACGCAGTCAGTAGACATGACACTACATTAGTAGTGGAAGGGCTATCCTATCGCAATTTACCGACCCCCTTCCACTACTATAATCTTTTCTTGAATCTTAGACACACGGATTTACAGCACTTTCGAGAACGGAACTCCCAGATCTTTAGAATCAAGCAAGTATCAAGAGTCTTTTTCCTTCTGCTGGGGAAAATTCTGGCGAGTTATATCAGCAAAAAGGTATTTTGAGTCTTTTGTTGATCAGGCGACACCCAGATTTGAACTGGGGAAAAAGGATTTGCAGTCCCCCGCCTTGCCGCTCGGCCATGTCGCCAAAATGATACAAAATAGATGAAAATATTCCCTTTTTGCTTGTTTTGGGGAGATTACTAAACTTCTTTTTTTTTTTTTTTATTGTACTTTGTTTATTGTACTTTCATCTTGAATCCCGTTTTTCTTAATCCCTTTCCTAAAATAAATCCTTCCTTTGTTGGGGTTGGAGGCATCCCTTCAATTGATTGTATAGTATCTCAAACCATACAATATCTAAAAACTTTCCCTCTTTTTCTATTGAAAAAACAAAAATGTGGATTTTCAGTAAAAAAAACAAAAATAAATGCAGTACAAATTGGAACCATTAACTATTGTAACTCTAAATTCATGAAAGATTCTTGATTTGAATCTCAAATTGTGTTTCCCTAATGATATAAGAAAATTCAAATTGATACATAACTAATCATTATTGATTCTTTTCAATAAAAAAAATCCTTCTCAATTTCAATTATACCAGCAATTATGAGTATATGGAAACCAAAAAATTGTTACGGAACTATCGAATCGGGTATCTTATCTGTATATGATGCCATAGGGAATTGAATTATCAGGAAATTATTGTCTTTCAATTTTTCATTGAATAGATTGAAAAGAAAAGAGAAATTTTGATAGAACACAACATGCATTGTCCCGAATAAAACTACAATGCAATAAAGGAGGAGACATATATAGATAGATATATCTGTACCTGTTTAATTTAATAAATACAAGTCTTCTTACACACTTCAATCGTATTCTACGAATTCTACGAAAAAATAGGTAAAAATAAAAAATATCTCTCTTCTCCACTGCTCAGCAAATCTTTTTTTGAACAATGGAATCCACAAAGAAAAAGTTAAGTGCTAAAAAAATCAACTCTATATTCTTTCTGATTATTATGTCTTTATCTTAGCGAACAGATCCAATCCTGAATCGATTGATTTTTCTGGTATCCAATCGGATTAGAATATGGAATATCATAATAATGGTAGAAATTGAATCACTTTTTGATATTCTCGACAAAACCCTATAAGTCTAAGTATAAGTCTAAGTAGCATTTATCAATACCTTTCCTTTTCTATCTGTCTGTTGCAAACTCCAATTTGAGTATAAAATTATCTTTATTCATCCATTCCTACGTATTTTATACATTTATGGGATTGGGTAAAATTTCATGTGATTCAGTAAACAGAATATAAATTCCATAATTGCTCGAATGATTCATATGATTCGATGAAGAATGAGCCAATAATGGGATTTTTTCGATAAATAGGAAATTCAAAAAAAAAATGCTGGGGGATGGAAATGAGGGAATGTCTACAATACCTGGGTTTAATCAGATACAATTTGAAGGATTTTGTAGGTTCATTGATCAGGGATTAACAGAAGAACTTTATAAGTTTCCAAAAATTGAAGATCCAGATCAAGAAATTGAATTTCAATTATTTGTGGAAACATATCAATTGGTCGAACCGTTGATAAAAGAAAGAGATGCTGTATATGACTCACTCACATATTCTTCTGAATTATATGTATCCGCGGGATTAATTTGGAAAACCAATAGGGATATGCAAGAACAAAAAATTTTTATTGGAAACATTCCGCTAATGACTTCCCTGGGAACTTCTATAGTAAATGGAATATACAGAATTGTGATCAATCAAATATTGCAAAGCCCCGGCATATATTACCGATCAGAATTGGACCATAACGGAATTTCAGTCTATACTGGCGCCATAATATCAGATTGGGGAGGAAGATTAGAATTAGAGATTGATAGAAAAGCAAAGATATGGGCTCGTGTGAGTAGGAAACAGAAAATATCTATTCTAGTTCTATCATCAGCTATGGGATCGAATCTAAGAGAAATTCTAGAGAATGTTTGCTACCCTGAGATTTTCTTGTCTTTCCTGAATGATAAGGAGAAAAAAAAAATTGGGTCAAAAGAAAATGCGATTTTGGAGTTTTATCAACAATTGGCTTGTGTAGGCGGAGATCCGGTATTTTCTGAATCCTTATGTAAGGAATTACAAAAGAAATTTTTTCACCAAAAATGTGAATTAGGAAGGATTGGTCGACGAAATATGAACCAGAGCCTGAATCTTGATATACCTCAGTACAATACATTTTTGCTACCGCGGGATATATTGGCAGCCACGGATCTTTTGATTGGAATGAAATTTGGAATGGGTACACTTGACGATATGAATCATTTGAAAAATAAACGTATTCGTTCTGTAGCGGATCTCTTACAAGATCAATTCGGATTGGC